TAGATACCGTTGACTCGGATATCTAATAAGTTCTACCTACTATTGGATTTGAACCAATGACTCCTGCCGTATGAAAGCAATACTCTAACCACTGGGTTAAGTAGGTCATTTATCATCATAAAGAGAAACAAATGGGAATGGGATCCGTCGCGTTAATGGATTATAAATAGAATATTACTTAATAAGCAATAACAATCAAAGAGCTATGATGTTGGCTCATGGACTGTTCATATTGACAAGAAATTATCTACAGGATAAAATATGTATCACAAGCACTAAGGGCTATAGCTCAGTTAGGTAGAGCAACTCGTTTACACGCGCGCCAATGCTTTTCAGAAGAGTCCATCATGCACATGTAATCAAAAGAATTCATTTTATTGATAAATTGATGTCTTACCCCATGACTTTGAGGGAACAATAGCCTGACAAACAATTTGGTCCGATTCGGGTGCCTATATTAGGATTAGGCGCCAAATCGAACCCATCAGTGATTTGAGATATTGATAAGGTGAATATCCAGTCTATTCAATGCTAGGCATAATGAGCATAAGGAACTCAAAAAAAAGATCTTTTCGTCCTATGAACTTTAAGGTGTATGAAGTTTCATAGTTTGCAGAGCGATAGAGACTCCATTTAACTTAGGTTCATCTAGGCCATAGGCAGACCTACGTCAAGATAACCCTTCTTTGAAAAACTTTGGTAGTGTTCCTGAATCAGAATACAAATAATGAATCAGAGCGCATGGAGCCATTTCTTTATCTTTCTATCAAGAAAAGTATGGTGAACTAACTGATATTGATATAAATAGCAGTTAATGAAAGAGCCCAATGCAAAAAAAATGCATGTTGGGTCTTTGAAACAGTTCGAATCATTTTGATAATAATAAGTTTGATCCGTTTTACCGAGAAGGTCTACGGTTCGAGTCCGTATAGCCCTAAAATGACAAAAAAAATTGTATCATTTTGATTTCCTCATTAGTGTATTGTTTGTTCTTTGGAATGAGCCGGTTGCTTGGCTCATTGAAATAAAGAAATAAAATCATTCTCACAAGCTCGCTCGCGGGAATCGTTCAGAGCATAAAACTGAAAACAAAAACGCATTTCAATGGATCGTTTTTCCAATCTCGGATAAACGATAAACAAACTCATTTTTTATTGTAATTGTAAGTGAATTGCCTATGAATTTTCCTCTTTCCCTGTCCACTTAGTGATGCTTCTTTTCTTTGGTCTAACTACCCTTTATTTAAAATTTAAATTTAATTCATTTTTTTATATTTATAATTTAAATATGTATAATTTGAAAAGTCCAAATAATGACATGAGCCCGGTTAGGTTAAAAAGTCTAACCTAATCTACCACAAATCTAATCTAATAGTAAAGTAAGTCACATAGATCCAGGACTAATTCACTATATTTCCATAGTTTGAAAACGAAAGATCTTTGTTAAGTGTCATTAGTCAAAATTGTCAATTCAATATAGGCCTTTTTTATACCTTGCCGAGCAAAGAAAAAAATAAAGAGTCTTATCTTTACGTATCTAAACTCAAAATCTAAACTAAAAAAGGAATCCCCTCTATCTATATATGGATTCTAATAAAAATAATATACCAACACCAATATACTCTAAATCCCGAGATGGAAAATTCGCAGCATTTTCCTACATCTGATTATTTACTCTATTCTAAATCACTAATCAAAAAAGCGATAAAAAGAACAAAGCCCTCCTTTTTTTTTTCGTTATAAAAATAGAATCCAAATTTATTTCAATTCTATATCTATCTATAATAAAAAATAAAATTTCGAATTAAGTTTCTTTAGAGAGAATCCGAGGTGAGGTGAAAGCAAGAGAGTTTTGTTTGTATAAGAACAATATATATTTATACTATAACTAAAAAACTACATAAAAAATTCGAAGTAAGTTGAATCGAAATAGGATTCCAGTCCATGAATCTTGAAACGAGACAATTTTATCAAAATGAATTGTTGTTTTTACTAATATGAATAACTTACCAATTCCGATTCGAATCGACTAATCCGGTATATTTTCCACATTCATAGGAGTGCGTCTATGTTTCTGCTTTACGAATATGATATTTTCTGGGCATTTCTAATAATATCAAGTCTAATTCCTATTTTGGCATTTCTAATTTCCGGAGTTTTAGCTCCGATTAGCAAAGGACCAGAGAAACTGTCGAGTTATGAATCTGGTATAGAACCAATGGGCGATGCTTGGGTCCAATTTCGAATACGTTATTATATGTTTGCTCTAGTTTTTGTTGTTTTTGATGTTGAAACTGTTTTTCTTTATCCATGGGCAATGAGTTTCGATGTATTGGGTGTATCCGCATTTATAGAAGCTTTAATTTTCGTGCTTATCCTAATTGTTGGTTCAGTTTATGCATGGCGAAAGGGGGCATTGGAATGGTCTTAGCTCCTGAATATTCCGACAAATATTCCGACAATAAAAATAAAAAAGAAAAAAAAAAAAAGATTGAGACAGT